GAGGAACTTTAGGACACCCTTGGGGAAATGCGCCTGGTGCAGTAGCTAATCGGGTAGCTTTAGAAGCGTGTGTACAAGCTCGTAATGAGGGGCGTGATCTTGCTCGCGAAGGTAATGAAATTATCCGTGAAGCTAGCAAATGGAGCCCCGAACTAGCCGCTGCTTGTGAAGTATGGAAGGCGATCAAATTTGAATTCGAACCGGTAGATAAGCTAGATAAAGAGAAAAAATAAGCGCGCGTAATTCAGTAATTCCTGTTTGTTCTTCTAATTGCAATTAAACTCGGCCCAATCTTTTACTAAAAAAAGGATTGAGCCGAAGAGAAATAAGGAATGAGTATCCTATACTATGTATTTGCATATATTTTTCATATGTACATACCTTATCCATATATACACAAGATTAAAATACAAGATAAGATCGAAAACTAAACAACTCAATACTTCGATTGTTTATTGTTGGATCCATAATTTATGGATCCTTGGGATTGGTGGATCATAGTTTCATACCATAGATCAAGCCAAGGAAAGGGTTTCTTCTACCCATCCTGTATATTGTCTTTTTCGTTCCATGTTGCAATAGAAACTCATTATTTGATTATACAATATATAATACAAGATTATACGAGAATTAATTCTTCATTTATAGGAAAAAACAACAACTATTTATCTTTTAGACGAGAATTTGTCCATGATATGAGAGAAACTTGTCTTTATATTTATAATTGAGAAAAAGATTCTATCATAATATATAGGGAAGCATAATATATTGAAGTGATACCACAGATTAAAAAAAAAAAGAATCATTTCTTTCAATACTCACCTGTTGTTAGTTAACAATCCTAGTGATTGGATCCATATGCTTAATTCTGATAGATAACATGATTATTCATCGAATGACTATTCATTTTTTGTATTTTCATCAAATAGGGGACAGGAAGACTCTATGGAAAAATGGTGGTTCAATTCGATGTTGTCTAACGAGAAGTTAAAACATGGGTGCGGTCTAAGTAAATCAATGGATAGTCTGGATGCTATTGGGCATACCAGTGGAAGTGAAGACCCCATTATAAACGATAGGGAGAAAAACATTCCTAGTGGGAGGAATAGTGGCAGTTATAGTTTCAGTAATGTTGATTATTTATTTAATATCAGGGATATTTGGAATTTGATCTCTAATGACACTTTTTTCGTTAGGGATAGTAATGGTGATGGTTATTCTGTATATTTTGATATTGAAAATAAGATTTTTGAGATTGACAATGATAGTTCTTTTCCGAGTGAACTAGAAAGTTTTTTTTATAGTTATTTGAATAGTGGGTCTAAGGATAACAATCACTACTATTATCATTACGTGTATGATACTCAATCTAGTTGTATTAATCACATTAATAATTGCATTGATAGTTATCTTCGTTTTGAAATCCGTATTAATAGTTACATTTCCGGCGGTACTGACAATTATAGTGACAGTTACATTTATAGTTTCATTTGTACTGAAAGTGTAAGTGTTAGTGAAAGTGAGGGTTCTAGTATAAGAACTAGAAGTAATGGCAGTGATTTCAATATAAGAGGAAGATCTAATGATCTCGATATAAATAAAAAATACAGACATTTATGGGTTCAATGCGAAAATTGTTATGGATTAAATTATAAAAAATTTTTTAGGTCAAAAATGAATATTTGTGAACAGTGTGGATATCATTTGAAAATGAGTAGTTCAGATAGAATCGAACTTTCGATTGATCCGGGCACTTGGGATCCTATAGATAAAGATATGGTCTCCACGGACCCCATTGAATTTCATTCAGAGGAGGAACCTTATAGAGATCGTATCGATTCTTATCAAAGAAAGACAGGTTTAACTGAAGCTGTTCAAACAGGCATAGGTCAACTAAATGGTATTCCCGTAGCAATTGGGGTTATGGATTTTCAGTTCATGGGGGGTAGTATGGGATCCGTAGTAGGCGAGAAAATCACTCGTTTGATCGAGTATGCTACTAATCGATCTCTACCTGTCATTATTGTGTGTGCTTCTGGAGGAGCACGCATGCAAGAAGGAAGTTTGAGCTTGATGCAAATGGCTAAAATATCTTCTGCTTCATATGATTATCAATCAAATAAAAAGTTATTCTATGTATCAATCCTTACATCTCCTACAACCGGTGGAGTGACAGCCAGTTTTGGTATGCTGGGAGATGTTATTATTGCTGAACCTAACGCCTACATTGCATTCGCAGGTAAAAGAGTAATTGAGCAAACGTTGAATAAGACAGTACCCGACGGTTCACAAGCGGCTGAGAATTTATTCCATAAGGGCTTATTCGACCCAATCGTACCACGTAATCCTTTAAAAGGTGTTCTGAGCGAGTTATTTCAGTTCCACGGTTTCTTTCCCTTGAATCCAAATTCCAAAAATTAAAGTATAGCACTGGATTCAGTTATTTATAGCAAACAAGTATTTAGTTTAATTCATCATAAAAAAAAAAAAAAAAGGTCTTTCCTTTGGTGACATAAGTTCTACTTGTAGTAAGAGTCAGAAGTTTCAGATAATTACTTTTTCTTTTTTCCTCCGGATCCTTTTTTTTCGTGCCTCTATTACTGATTACTAATCAGGAATCCCTTATAATTATAAAATGAAGGGTATAAAAGAGTGACTCTTTTTTTTTCCGAGGAATTCTAATTATAGAAAATAAAAAGAATTTTCTCCGGCCTTCTTACGTATTAATATAGACACTAATGAAAATATATATAAATATAGAAGAAATATAGAATAGAAGTGATTTCGATATCTAAAAGAACCCCCATTTTTAGTATGAATCCTGGATTGGATTACTTAGAGTCGCGAACTCATAATAAACTCCTTAGTAGAAGGATAGTAAAGAAGATAAGGATGGGAGAAGAAGAATGAATAATCAAATTTATTAACAAAAAGAGGATTATAATATATATTCGTGTGGAAAGACGAGTAGATAAACTTAATTTAGTTTAGTTCTACATTCCTTGCACTTATTAATTAATTAATATTATTTATAATAGATATACTTACTATAAGATATCTTTATAAGAGGTACAAATATTAAATCGAGGCACCCATTTTATGACAGATCTCAACTTACCCTCTATTTTTGTGCCTTTAGTGGGCCTAGTATTTCCGGCAATTGCAATGGCTTCTTTATCTCTTCATGTCCAAAAAAATAAAATTGTATAGACCTGATGGGAACAAATCTCATCAATTTCTTTCAACACTGAATGGATGATAATAAGATGTTTATCTAGTGTAATATGGTATGTGGCTCTTTCCAAACCTAAATGACAGAACTGTTATGCATGCGGATAGGCGATATCCGCATAAATACATGTATATGCGGGTATCGCTGGTTAAAAATAGATCGGCGATTTCATTTTAATTAAATATGGAAAGAAAATGTATCTAACCAATTACTACTATACTAATGGTTCACATCAGATCAGAATAGTGCTAGTTGATGAGAGTTACTTCGGAAAGAAAAGTCAATTTTTGGGGGGTTATTCTCTCAATTCCAATCTGTATCTAGTAGAGTATGAACTGGCGATCAAAACATATATGGATAGAACTTATAACGGGGTCTCAAAAAACAAGTAATTTTTGCTGGGCCTGTATCCTTTTTTTAGGTTCACTAGGATTCTTAGTGGTTGGAATTTCCAGTTATCTTGGTAGGAATCTGATATCCGTATTTCCATCTCAGCAAATCATTTTTTTTCCCCAAGGGATCGTGATGTCTTTCTATGGGATCGCGGGTCTATTCATTAGTTCCTATTTGTGGTGCACAATTTCGTGGAATGTGGGTAGTGGTTATGATCGATTCGATAGAAAAGAAGGAATAGTGTGTATTTTTCGTTGGGGATTTCCCGGAATAAATCGTCGCATCTTCCTTTGCTTCCTTCTGAGAGATATCCAATCAATCAGAATGGAGGTTAAAGAGGGTCTTTATCCCCGTCGTATCCTTTATATGGAAATCAGAGGTCGGGGAGCCATTCCCTTGACTCGTACTGATGAAAATCTTACTCCACGAGAAATTGAACAAAAAGCTGCCGAATTGGCCTATTTCTTGCGCGTACCAATTGAATTTGAAATGAACTGAATGAAGAATTAATGTTTTCTCAGCATGAGGAAAGGAACTTGCTAATTCCCTTTTTAATACAACTGAAGTTTCTTCAGAATGCTCATTCGAGCTTAGATTCTATTTTCTCGTTCTGTTGGCGGGGTGACCTATAGAATAAAGGAGGACGTATATGAAACAACTATAATAAAATAAGAATAAATTTTTTGTATACCAAAACTCTTTTGTATGTGTATGGGGCCCAACGCAATTAATTCTTTTATAACTAGTAAAAAGTCTAAAAAGTCTAATAAGTTAAGTATAGATTCATCAAATATATCCGAACATTAATTACATTTATTTTCTAATAGATAATTCATCTTTTTCTTTTGAATTGATACGTTATTCCTGGGTTGTGGTTAGACGGTGAAACATTTTAAAAGAATTTTGGTTCGGAGGGGGGGGGGGGTTCGTCTCGAAATCTGAATAATATTCGTTACTTCAAGCGATTTTTAGAGCATTCATCGAAAGGAACAAACGGAGATGAAATTGGTTCTAATTTGTCCAATTGGGATATCTGGGAAAATAATATTTGCTTCTTTTATTTTTCATCCGAAGTCGAAAAGACCTTTTATTCCATTTCTATATTCCCTTTAGATCTAAGGACTCCATTTTGACACCAAAATGGGAATAGATCCATAGGTCCGATATCTTATTATCGAATTCGTGTTTTAGAGAAATATCAGATCAGATAGAGTCGACAAATGAAGCAGGTTCATTAACAATTCAAAGAGAAAAAATCAAAGAGAAAAAATGAAAAAAAAAAGAAAGCATCCCTCCCATATCTTGCATCTATAGTATTTTTGCCCTGGTGGGTCTCTTTCTCATTTACTAAAAGTCTGGAACCTTGGGTTACTGATTGGTGGAATACCAGGCAATCCGAAACTTTTTTGAATGATATTCAAGATAAAAACGTTCTAGAAAGATTCATAGAATTAGAAGAACTATTCCTGTTGGACGAAATGATAACGGAGTACCCGGAGACACATATACAAGAACTTCGTATAGGAATACACAAGGAAACGATACAATTGGTCAAAATACACAATGAATATAATCTCTATATCATTTTGCATTTCTCGACAAATATAATCTGTTTCGCTATTCTAAGTGGTTATTTTATTCTGGGTAATGAAGAACTTGTCATTCTTAATTCTTGGATTCAGGAATTCCTCCATAACTTAAGTGACACAATAAAAGCTTTTTCGATTCTTTTAGTCACCGATTTTTGGATCGGATTTCACTCGACCCATGGTTGGGAACTAATGATTGGTTCGGTATACAATGATTTTGGATTGGCTCATAACGATCAAATTATATCTGGTCTTGTTTCCACTTTTCCAGTTATTCTAGATACAATAGTGAAATATTGGATCTTCCATTATTTAAATTGTGTATCTCCTTCACTTGTAGTCATTTATCATTCAATGAATGAATGAATGAAGAACTCATTTGATCTACCGATATCAATCAAATCAGAATGTTTCTTCATGTATAAAAGAAGCTTTTTCAATCTTACTTATTCTTTCTTTATACTTCAACCTGTTCTGTTCAAGGTATTCGTCCTATATTCCAATATAATGGCAGACTCATAGATAGGGAACTGTACTAGCTACCTATACAATTTATTGTAGAAATTCCGGGATCAATGATTGGACCATGCAAAATAGAAATACTTTTTCTTGGGTAAAGGAACAGATGATTCGATACATTTCTGTATCGATCATGATATATGTAATAACTCGGGCATCTATTTCAAACGCATATCCCATTTTTGCGCAGCAGGGTTATGAAAATCCACGAGAAGCAACTGGACGAATTGTATGTGCCAATTGCCATTTAGCTAATAAGCCTGTGGATATTGAAGTTCCGCAAGCCGTGCTTCCTGATACTGTATTTGAAGCAGTTGTTCGAATCCCTTATGATATGCAACTTAAACAAGTTCTCGCTAATGGGAAAAAGGGGGCTTTGAATGTGGGGGCTGTTCTTATTTTACCCGAGGGATTCGAATTAGCCCCCCCCGATCGTATTTCTCCCGAGGTGAAAGAAAAGATAGGAAATCCGTCTTTTCAGAGTTATCGTCCCAATAAAAAAAATATTCTCGTGATAGGTCCTGTTCCTGGTCAGAAATATAGTGAAATCGTCTTTCCCATTCTTTCACCCGATCCCGCTACGAAGAAAGACGTTCACTTCTTAAAATATCCCATATATGTAGGTGGGAACAGAGGAAGGGGTCAGATTTATCCCGATGGGAGTAAGAGTAACAATACAGTCTATAATGCTACATCAGCAGGTATAATAAGCAGAATAGCACGTAAAGAAAAGGGGGGATATGAAATAACCATTGTTGATACATCAGATGGACATCAAGTGGTTGATGTTATACCTCCAGGACCAGAGCTTCTTGTTTCAGAGGGCGAATCCATCAAGCTTGATCAACCATTAACAAGCAATCCCAATGTGGGAGGGTTTGGTCAGGGAGATGCGGAAATAGTGCTTCAAGATCCATTACGCGTCCAAGGCCTTTTGTTCTTCTTGGCATCTGTTATTTTGGCACAAATTTTTTTGGTTCTTAAAAAGAAACAGTTTGAAAAGGTTCAATTGTACGAAATGAATTTCTAGATCCAGAGATTCCTTAACACCAAGTTGCTAAAAAGTGCCAAATTTTTGTTAATCGATACAATTATGTGGAATCAAAAATCCTTTTTTATTACTTTGTTTATACTGTTTTTTTTTGGGGGGGGGCCGGAATTCATTACTTGTATTGTACCCTATTCCTAGTAATAGACAATAGGCATACAAATACAAATGAAGAAAATACAAGGCAAGAACGAAAGGGAGAAATATTTATAGGAGGGATTATTAGTCTTCCTAATTTTCCATTTGACACAAGAAAGGGGATTTTCCACCCTTTTATTATGTCGTATTGTATCGAAATAATAACGATTTTTTCTCCTGTTCACCAAAGATTACTATTCCTTATTTTGGGGGTCTATCAAAACCCCTTTGTTTAGATTCATAAGAAGTGGTGTACAAACAAAAAGGGTTAGTGGGGAATAAAAAATAGAACTTCTTCAAACTTAATAACAAAAAAAATTATTCAAACAAAACAAAAAAAGAGAAAATACTTTTACTGTTCCGGTTGAAAAGCGGATTCGGTTTTTACGCATAAATCCTTATTTATTACTTTATCTTATTTTTTTCTTATTTTTTATAGAGTATGCTTTATAGATATAGAGTAAGTTCCATTAGTTTAGTATAGAAATGATTTGCGGGATATCTCATCTTTATAAGAAAGAAATAAATAGAGTGGTTTGAAACATCAGAGCAAAGGGTCTGTTTTGTCATTTCTACATGTT